TTAAAACAATCAATATTACAATACAAGATGCACAATAACCCAATTTTTGCAAGAGACATCGTGGTACACTTAGGCACTGTTGGCTATGAACGAGGCCTATACCTCCTCTATTTAGAAACGGAACTGTTACTCAACACAGGGACCATGACTTTTGAAGAAGTCAGAATTGCAATTCAGATGAAAAAATATTGTTATAACAGAGTAGCGACGGCGCTCTCATACTTTCTGAAAACCTCGCTATTTATTGCTTTGTGCAAGAATGAACTCACCGAAGAGGCAAAAGTTACTATTTGCGAAGAATTCGAGTTGGAAATAGCCACTCTGGCCAGTTTTCGGTCGATGGCGGGGTGGACAGAAAAAGAGATTCACGCGGAACTCATATCATACCTTACTCCATTAACCTCAGATCCAGCATATCACGCCCCGAAGATCCGTTAATTGCGGAAGATAGCGAAAAAAATTATCCCTATTATTATATCTAAATGGTTGACTTAAAGCCATTCATAATGGCTTTAAGTCAACTCTTGTGACTGTTTCGACGAATTATTATCAAATCCGATTGACTCGAAGATGGATGAATAGTTGGTTTACATTATGAAAGAAATACGCGTATATGTTATATTATAGTTAGATACGAATTAAAGATCTATCTAAAAAGATGGAAGAATTCAAAGAATGGGTCAGAACAAAGAAAGGTAAGAACGAAAATTGTATGGATTTCCAAAGGCTCTCTCGATAGAAAGTAAAAAAGAGATATTTAAGTAGTTTTGATGCTGCAATAATATTTTTACTTGAATTCGAAGTTCGTAGTTATTTTGGTTGGATGAATGGTAGTGAGGGAAGAATTAAGTCATAATTCATTGATAGGGTTGTATCATTAACCATTTATTTTTTTGGTACGAGGAACTTATCATGAATCCACTGATTTCTGCCGCTTCCGTTATTGCTGCTGGATTGGCTGTAGGGCTTGCTTCTATTGGACCTGGAGTTGGTCAAGGTACTGCTGCGGGCCAAGCTGTAGAAGGTATCGCGAGACAGCCCGAGGCGGAGGGAAAAATACGAGGTACTTTATTGCTTAGTCTAGCTTTCATGGAAGCTTTAACAATTTATGGCCTGGTTGTAGCATTAGCACTTTTATTTGCGAATCCTTTTGTTTAATCTTAAGAAAGATGCTTTTTTTTGTCATTTTTTATTGCCTTGGCCTTGTGTTTTGCTTTTTCGAATTCTATCAAGATTTCATTCCTACCATTACTTATTCGTTGATAAAATAACCCACGGGAAGGGCGGATTTGCAGCTAATTAGCATGCCGACTCGCTTTCAGCCTTCCCCTTCGTAATCTAAGGAAGCCCTTGGTTACAACAAAGAGGGTAATTCACAATTTCGTCTAAAATCGAATAGATTTGTGAGTCGATTTAGAAATCAAATCAGAATAATTATCCTCTTGATTTTTCGCGTCATAAGAACCATTCCCCAACCAAGATCCACCCATTTTTTTAATATAAAAGAAAGAGAGTGAAGTGATACAAAAAGAACTCTGTTCGGTTTTTTAGTCTATTTATAAGAGGAGATCATATGAAAAATGTAACCGATTCTTTCCTTTCTTTGGGCCACGGGCCATCCGCTGGGAGTTTCGGGTTTAATACCGATATTTTAGCAACAAATCCAATAAATCTAAGTGTAGTGATTGGGGTATTAATCTTTTTTGGAAAGGGAGTGTGTGCGAGTTGTTTATTTCAAGAATAGGCTGGATCCAACCAGCTGTCCTTTTTCCGTTCTAACTAGGAATGCAAGGTACATTAACTTGCGAATTACTTAAGTCATATGTAAGAACTGTAGCATTTCGTAATTCATTGGTAACTATACTTTGATTCTCTATCAACCAATAATATGGGACCGTTAACATGGTTAAAGCTAAATCGTTTGAAGTCCAAACGCGGCATGGTACTCTTTCTACCACTATGTTAATATATATGTTAATATGTTAATGTTAATATAGAGATGGTTTCAAAAAAAAAATCATTTTCTCGATATAGAGCACTCGTGTCGATAAAATGATTTGAACTACTTATGATTGGATTTTATTCCCTTTTTAAATAATGCTGACTGGACAACCTATGTATTATTCTATCTTTCTTAAAGTAAGAAAATTTTTTTGGATTGCAAAAATCAAATAAAACTAAACAACTTTGCTGACAATTACATATTTTTGTTTGGTCAGAAGAGTCCTCCGAATACTTGTGTCTTGGATTGGATTAGTGATTCCTTTTGATATTTTTATTTGATTTTTGAATATGACGAGAGAATAGAGGATAGGCTCATTACATTCAAAAAAGATATATGAATTTACCATACGTAATGCGTAATTGAAGTAATTGAGCGTGAGAGCCAAATGAATCGAAAGATTCATGTTTGGTTCGGGAAGGGATCATGGAAATTTTGAAATGAATGAAAAGATAATCTACTTTCATTAAGTGATTTATTAGATAATCGAAAGCAGAG